TTCTCGCTTTGCTAATCTTCCCCTCTAACGCGGGCCGGGCGCGGGAGTAAGAAACCTAAGAGAGGACGCTCTTCTCTTAGGTCCTTTTTTTCAGTGCAACACAGGAAAGCGCCCTCTTTTTGTTTTGTCAAACCTGCAGCTTTCCAGATTTTGTATTGAACGCATGGCGTAGCTAGGACCTTCAAATCATGTTTGAGCCTATGTTCAAACCGCCCTATTTTTTATATTTTTTTTTTTACTAAGGCGGAATGCCCGCCAAGTTCAGATAAGGGAATGCTTTCCCCAACCATTAAAGGAAAGGCTCGACGAAGGGAGGGGGAAGGAAAACGCTTTCGGAGATAGAGATTTTATTTGTTTTTCATCGAAAACGAAGAAGGCCGAGGATGGCCTACGGTGCGTATTATCTGAGGGGAACACGCTTTTTCGACCGCGGTAGTATGATTGCCGGGCCCTCTCCTCGTTCCGCCCGCTGGCCTATTGGGATAGCAGCCTTCGGGCTTTGCCTGCCCTTAAAAAAAAAATTCCGGCTCGGCCCGGGAAAGCGCTGGCAACAACAGAAAGGAAGGGGTCCATGTAGCTGCTGCGCCCGCCCCCTTCTTAGTCAATGGGGCAGCAGGTTCGGCATCTACTAGAAAAGAGAGAATCCGCTTCAGATAACCACTCCTCTGCTAGGCAGCGTGTCGAATGGCCGAGAGCGGACCTTTTTGGATATATAATCCAAGTCGAGAGTGGAGTTACGGGAACAGCCGTCTGATGGAAAACTACTTTCACGTTCGGTTCAGAGAGCACTTTTTTCGTTGAGAATTCCTCGTTCCCTTTCGTGTAAATTCCCCTGCAACGAATTAAAAACTTGCGGGGCCCTCCTATCTATTTATTCCCTCTCTCGAGCCCCGAAGAAAACCCCCTCCCCTTCGGACTCCACATCTCTTTTGACTCTATATATGTGGGCACCTGATATCTATGAGGGTTCACCCACCCCGGTTACAGCATTCCTTTCTATTGCGCCTAAAATTTCTATTTCTGCAAATATTTCACGTGTTTCTATTTATGGTTCCTATGGAGCTACATTGCAACAAATCTTCTTTTTCTGCAGCATTGCTTCTATGATCTTAGGAGCACTGGCCGCCATGGCCCAAACGAAAGTAAAAAGACCTCTAGCTCATAGTTCAATTGGACATGTAGGTTATATTCGTACCGGTTTATCATGTGGAACCATAGAAGGAATTCAATCACTACTAATTGGTATCTTTATTTATGCATTAATGACGATAGATGCATTCGCCATAGTTTTAGCATTACGGCAAACCCGTGTCAAATATATAGCGGATTTGGGCGCTCTAGCCAAAACGAATCCTATTTCGGCTATTACCTTCTCTATTACTATGTTCTCATACGCAGGAATACCCCCGTTAGCCGGCTTTTGTAGCAAATTCTATTTGTTCTTCGCCGCTTTGGGTTGTGGGGCTTACTTCCTAGCCCCAGTGGGAGTAGTGACTAGCGTTATAGGTCGTTGGGCGGCCGGAAGGTTGCCACGAGTAAGTCAGTTTGGGGGACCGAAGGCAGTTCTCCGTGCACCGGACACGTAGCTTATCGAATCCAGTTGCGACACGGATGGGAATGCATGCTACGAAAGATAGAGTCGAGTCTGATACATCAGCCGTCTACTCAATATCCTTGTATGAGTCCACAATCACTACACGAGATGAACCTTGGTTTGGTGAATTGAAGTTGACCTTAGGTGTAATAGGGACTCCCAGTTACTGTGCGCGATCGTATACTGAGGTGCTCCCCGCCGGTTGTTGGAACGACGCGAGCCGGGCCGGGCCTCGATTCAGAAAGATGAAGGGCCAAAAGGTACAGTATAAATGGGGGGTTACAAATTCTCCATCTCATTGGGGGCGGAAAACGAATAGACATCTCGATGTGATACAGCCTTTTCTATTTTAGTTGGTAAAGAACGGCGAAGTCCATCCGAACCGTCCAATGAAGAATAAAGAGGAGAGCGAAGCGCCAATGGCACGCGAAGCGCATGCGGAACGGGCACGGAGAAAAAAAAGTGTGGAGGAGAAGCAGCCCGAGCTCATTCCCTTCGCTTCCTGGGCCCAAAGCAGTGCAGTCTTTCCTGGCCAAATCAAGGATTTGGGGCTTCTTGCTACGCTACTTAACTATATAAAAAAATAAATTTTTTGTTTTAGTAATATATATGAATAGAAAGATAGATCCATCCATCTATCCTATCTGATTTCGATTTTGATATCTAAAAAAGAATCGATTTCATTCAACGTTTGATTCAAAGAACTGCGCTTAGCCCCCCCGCTCATGAAACGGCTCTGCTGCAATGGATGGCAGAGGGTCCGTAGTACCCAAAGCGCTGGAGTGATCCAGTAGCCGGGAAGGGGCCTAGAAGTGCCTACTACTATACCACACTACACTTGGCTCTACACATTTACAGAGCTAACCCCTGCCCAGTCCCTGGCAGAGCTAAGGGGGCTTCAATCCTTATTCCTTATCCCCATCTTCGCCCAGGCTAGCGGGGCCTTACTTATTCAGGGGGGAGAGTAGAGCCTCGAGAAGCACTGTTGAGAGGAAGAACCTTGGCTCCTTTTCATTCTCTACAGGGTTCCAACCCTTTCTTCAACATAGGTGACAACGAGCGGGGCAGAGATGGAAGAGATCGAACACGGGAATAAGAAGCAAGCTCGCTGTCCTTTTTTTGATAGAGGGGGATGGAGAAAGTGGACAAAACAGACTCGCATTTCCCAGTCGGGTTCCTTTTTCGTCTCGCATTTGTCATAGAACAAATACGGAAAAAGAATCATATTGAAAACGTTCCTAACCCACCAACCCCTTCCTTCGTAGAGCCGTGCATTGTAAGTGATCCGAACCCGCCCGGAGCGAGCCTCCCATAGAGGCAAGTGAAGTTAGTGAGCCGTATGATGGGCAACTATCTCCTGCGGTTCGGAGAGGACTCAGCTGTTAGTTAGAACCCCCTTGGTTTCGGGGTGGACCCTTTCACTCTATTTTATTATATACGCTTAGCGAAAAGAATGTTTTTTGATACGCCTAGGACATGGATTCTATATGAACCAATGGATCGTGACAAGTCGTTACTACTAGCAATGACTTCCTCTTTCATTACTTCATCCTTTCCATATCCCTCTCCCTTGTTCTCAGTTACTCATCAAATGGCACTCAGTTCATATCTTTAAGTTCGATCATTGACAAGGTTCAAAGAAAGGGTGGCCATTGAAAAATAGTCGATTCCAAACCCCAATGCATCACCTGAAATTGCTAGTGTAATATAGTATTCGACAACATAACTTCTTCAAATCTACGTTTACGGCTACGTTTTTTCAGATGGAGGGCCGCCCTACTTATGAAATACGTACTTCAGTCCACTGCTAGAAATATCAAATATCGAAGTTAGTTGGTGGAAACGCCGGGAGAGGATCTGGATCCAAATCCACCATGAGGGCGGTTCTCTTCTTTCTTCTGGATGTTTTTTGGTTTCAGCACCTATTAAAAAACACGGGAAAATCCACTTTTTTTACGTAAGGATTCTTTGTTCATTTTCTTGATCTCCACACTTACTGGAACCCCTATTCCTATAAAAAATCCCGGGAAAACAAGCTTTTTTCAAGGTTTTTTTGGTCGTCGTAAAGGGAATTGAGGATTTCATCCATTTTTACCGGGAAAACGGAATTATTTGAAGAAGTTTCTGTCTCCCCTTAAAAACCCCATTCTTCTCCTTTTTAGGTTGCTTCAGAAGCTCAAAATATGTACTGATATCCGGCGTGAAGAGCGGGTACACAATTGGGTTGTAAACTCCATTTTTTTTCGTGCTTAAACGAGCTCTCAGTCCGTTTTCGGAGATGAGGAGAAAGCCTTTTTTCGTCTTGAGATTCTAATCGATGAGTAGAAATGGTTCTAAATAGTACGAATACTACCATACACATAGAATACAGGCGGTACGAAGTACACCTCTCGGTCCGTAGAGTAACTGTAGCTGCTTCAACCACCTTAGAGTCCACCTACGTGGGAGACAGAAGGATTCTACAAACAAGGGTTTACAAACGGGAAGGCAACGAAAGCCTTTTCGCGATTCGCCGACAATGATAGAGTTTAAGGGGGCATGGACCTTATAAGTCCTGGTCTTTAAGCTTTAATGGGCCCTCAGGGAGAGAAGGGTGCTCGTAGATCAGAGTAAGCTAAGTTCCGGTAAGCAACCCCTTTTTAGAGCTAAAGAGTTAAGGCATTAGGCTTATACTTAGGATCGTGAGAACCAGTCATAGTCTTTATTATTTGTTTGTGCGTTCATCTCTCCATCTAAGAAATGGTCTCTTCCACGAAAGTGCTTGAAGGAGAAATAAAGATAAGCTCTCCGTAGGGTCCCCCGGGATATGGGACGCGTGTCTAGTTCTCATTGGAAAGGAATCAGCTGAATATTTCTTCTGTCTCCCGCCTGACACAGTTTGACACGCGGTGATACCTGATTGGCTCCAAATCTATAGTTGTAGAAATAATAGCATTCAAACAAGCACGCGGGAAAAAGCAAGCGTCTGATCAGATCCATCTGCGAGGTAGGCCAAACATCTTTTTCCTAAGCGAGGACGGAGCTGGCGAGTGACGATTGCCCTATCTCTTAAAGGGGGTTTGGAACCCGGGGGTACTCTCTGACAGAATTGACGCTTCGCGTGGGCGCTCTATTATTGCCTCCTATTCCTGAGGGGGTGATCGGGGTTGCGTGGCGATACCCGCGAAAAAAAAAGGACTATTCGCTCTTTGGGGAGGGCCTTTCGTACTCAAGGGAGAATTATTGAGCGCACTAAAATCTAGTGGATGGGTTCAATATTCATGAAAAGCCAGGTTTGAAATGATCCATGTTACGGAACCAAGACAACCTATCTTACTAATAAAAAAAGGGTTAAGGGCCTCCAACGCCTATAAATAGAAGCTTCTTTCGGTCTCTCTTTGGCAAAGGGAACTTAGAAGTCGGCAAGAAAGAGCTTTGAGTAGCCATGGATATCGCTAGCAGACTTGCGATAATTGAGCAACAAATACGTCAGGTGGAAAACCAGAAGCTCCAACGGGAGCAAACGCTGGGTGCGTTCTGGGAACATCTGCCTGCTATCGATCCAATTATCATACGAGATCGTATGCTTTTTCTCCAGAACGAAATACGCACTCTCGAAAACAGGAAGAGGGCGCTGCTCCAAGAACGGGAGGGGCTCCTTGTGGAGGTTGCCATCCTCCGTGACCCACCCACTGGGGAGACTGGAAGAAATTAACAAGTGCTTAGCTCAGTTTCCAGCACTGTTCATTATTATGTTTAATTAAGTTCTATGTCTTTTGTTAACTTAATCTTAATATGTTGTTAGTTAACTTTGTAATGTTGTGTGGCTGAAAGTTGTCCATGTGTAAGCTTTCTATTGGATGTACTCCTATGTATAAAAACTGTAGTGCTGGAATGAAGAAGAATAAAAATCTGCTCTGTTCTAGTCGTGCAGAAAAATTTCTGATTTGAATTATTTAGACGATTCTATTGATTTCTTCTCGGTGCGGGTCTATCCCTAGGACTCCTTCTCGTGAACTAGGGTCAAATAAATAGATGGATCGCCCTTTCCTGTCCTGGAAGTTGATCCCCGTTGCCCAAAGCGTTCTAAGAGTCAAGTAAATGGTGGGACCTCCTTCCGGGAACTCCGATTAACTTATCTTATTGAGCCCCTCTCCTTTCAGTCGAGCTACTTCTCCCCTCTCCTAGGGTTGGTTTTCTCATCTGACCTGAGTTAAGTAGCTCTCTTGTTCTTGGCTGCTAGACGAGGAGCTGGGTAGAGAGATAATAGATCCTCCCCCTAGGATGGTAGCTTCTATTCCTTGATTGCCCTGTAAGTTAAATAAGGGATTCTAATGCTTCTTGAAGCGGCATAAACTACTATATAGAATCTTGAGTGCCTTCCCTTCGGAAACCAACTAAGGCAACTCCGATTGAATGCAGAATCCCGCTAGCCATTAAGTAGGTTTAGTCAGTTCACTAGGAAGAAGTAAACCACTCACCCCCAACTTTATAATGGGCCGGTGGAAGACAGAAACGTCTATTTTCCAAGAAGCAAGTGAGCAAATTCCCAGTTGTTACAAAAGAGAGCTAAACAAGTCAATGCGCATCGTGGAACTATACTATATGTTCCTCGGCCGGATCAAGCAGCGGGGTTGCTTCAGAAGCAAGTAAAGGCTCAAGGCAAGCTCAGGTCACCAGAAAGTGGGCATCAGAAATAGGCCTTTTTTATATTTCTAAGCTGATCGAGACCCACTCTTCTCAATAAATGCCACTATCAATAAAAAAGGGTTATTCAAATGTATTTCCCGCCCATTGCACTGATCAGAACCGTACTTAACTTACCAATCAGAATGCCGTGGTGGAACCGCAGGGACTGCAAGGTGAAAGCATGACTTTGATTCAACTGATCGGTCGGTCTACGCCCTTCGTGGAGCATGCAGTTCTCCCGAAAAAGACTTGTTAGAGAAGAGGGGGCTATTTCGTATCAAGGTTTGGAAGAGATATGTACTAGAAGCGACTCCTTGGCATAAGAGCACTAAGTGAGTTACTCCCTAATCTTCTGATCAATCCCACAACGGAACCTTCTAACTCCTCCTATCTTGTAGCTGCTTTTGCCATTGGTGCAGATCTGATTGAAGTAGGTGAATCAAAGGATATCTCAGACAGGCAAAGTCATTCTATGAGCACTTGTGCCACTTTTATAAGGCTTGCTAAGACGCCCCAACATGCAATCTCCAAGTCGTGGAATAAAGCTTTCTCTATAGACTTGTGCCGTCTGGGGATGGATCTAGTATTCCAGTAGCTGAGACTGAGGAAAGGTTAGCCAAGAGATTGTACGATTCTTCGACTCCCATCAACTCCCATTTGACTCCTAACGCGGAAAGAAAAAAAGATAAGACACACATTTGGTTCTGAAGTAGTGAACTATGTTTGTGCAGAAAAGCGTTTCGTTGTTTTTGGCTGAAAGGCCAATTCATTCTTTTTCCAGTTTCGTTACACATAAGGCATAAGGAATAAAGCTACTATAGGAATAGGAATAGGGATAAGGGTTAACCAGCGGGAGAGGAAAGAAATGCCCTTGTTTCTATCCGACCTAAAGGTTGGGCATCCCCAAGACAAGAGAAATATCAGTCGGTGAGGTTCGGATCGATCGGATCAACGGGAGCGAAAGCTGCTCGGAGAGAAAAAGAAAGTATGGCGTCTTTGGTCTTCTATGGAAGTCTTGGCTGAATCACTTGATCCAGTTAATCAAGAATCTTCTGACGAATAAGAATTGGAATTCACATCTGAGCAGTAAGGGAGGGGAAAAAGTAGTAGGATTCAGAGAAAAACCAACGGCGGAAAACCGCTCCCCTTTCAGTCGAGCAAGTAGATTCAGCGATTATTGCTATTCTTTAACGCCCCCCGAAGATTCATTAACATTAAGTAGCGTACGCCTGGTTCACCGCTAAATACACGAAAGAAGAACGGCTCCCCCGTTTGATGACTAAGGGGAAGGTAGTTTACTTGCACTTATGCTTGAGTAAGGCTCCGAAGGAGAGGCTCAAAAGGCTCCGAAGGAGAAGTAGGATTCTAGACGGACAGGAAAAGCATAAAGTATGAGGTTAAGATAGATTAGTCAAACTGCTCTAAAGTTATAAAAGAAAAGGTCCCAGTTCTCCTTTTTTTAGTAGATGGCTCGCCCGGTTGACTGCAATAGCAGCTGTTGCCGAAAGTGCTTATGCTTACTAAGATGGGTCACTTAGCGGTAAAAGTAGGAATGATTCCGTGGATCAAGGACTTTTTCCGCTGTCTACTAGGACGGAATTGGGTTTTTAACACAGTTATAGTTGCTGCCAGAAGGTGCTATGCTATTACTAAAGCGGGGCACCCGCGATGTGGAGGTAAGACTGATTTCTGTTCCCCCGGGGCTTCTTTCCCCAGTGCCAGATCTTGTTCTTTCACCTGTGCCCATGGAATTCTTTCTACTGTTCACTGATTGATCGAAATCCGGAAGCCAATTCTAAGTGCCGGTTTAGTTGAAGGATCCCGCGTACCATCAAGTGCAGATTGAGTGCCATATCCCATTTTCGTTTGTTGCCTATATCAGGATCGAGAGTAAGGGGACGGGGTTGATTCGGAACCTACTGATCCTCTGAAGAGCCAATTGTAGTTGATCCACCTGAGGCAGTAGTTAAGGCAGTTTCAGTCGATCCAGCCGCAACGGAAAGACCCACTAGGTAAGGGCTTACTACAAAAGAAAGGTAGTTTACTTGCTTACTTTAAAGAGTAAGGCTTTCCTTGAGTTTTCAATAACTAAAGCGCTAACGAGCAAGAAAACGGATGCGCGTTAGCGCAACGGCTTTCGCGCAGCTCAATCCCTTGCTTGTTGCTTTCGAGCCGGAGCTTTCTGGGTAGTGCAGTGGTCCGTGAAGGTTAAATCACACTTGTGTTAAGCAAGCAGAGTAGTCAAGCCAGAGAGGCAAAAAAAAGCAAGAAGCGGTTTTCGTTCGATCGACGGAATCCATCGTACTTTCACTGCTGTGGACCGGCTTTCATAAAGCACCCTTGGGCAGCAGCAACTATTGAGATCCAATTCCGAGATCAATTCGACAATGAAACTCTTCAAGCAATGATCTTCTCTATGTCATTTCTCTTGACGCGATACAAAAGACGACTTTCGAGAGTCACTTAGCCCCCTGACCTCTAAAGACGCTGTGTGGGCAAGTCGATCAAAGTAAGAGCAGGGAGGTAATATTTACAGTTGTTGTAGTACGACTTTTTATTTCCTGTTCGGTCTTTCAATAAGTAGTCAGTTGCAGGCTAAGAAGCCTCGTAGTCAGACTTAACATTGATTAAAGCAGCTGTTGGAGAGAAGGCACCAGTCAGACCGGTAGTACGCAGCGGCAGTTTTTAATCATACAATGTGTACTCGAAGTCTGACTTTTAGCGGTAGTCAGCTGTCCTCGTTCTCCTCTTTTCATTGCCCTATTGAGTAAGGGTCGGTGTTTGCAAAAATGTCGAGCCGACGGGGTCAGGTACCAGTAGTGACAATGGCAAAGGGGGGAGCTGGACACTAGTTGTGCTAGTGGAATGACCCAACTGGACCTAGTCAGCCCGAACCGTTTTGCGGTTCTAGAGGACCCTGAACAATAAGAGGCAAAGATGCCAGATCTGGACACTTCTGAACCGGAAGAGATTGCGCAGGATGAGTGTCTGGGTAACAAAGCCGAGAAGGGTGTAGTCAAGGGGATAACTCCCGAGGAGAGTGATTTGGCCCATAGAAGCGAGGATCTGGAAGAGAGGGTTGATACCGGGTCAACTATGACAGTGACTGAGGGGGACTTGTTCTGTGATAAACAAATGACTCCAAACAAGAACCCCAGGGCAGCCAATCGTAAGAAAAGAGGTGAACCTGAGAAGAGCAGTAAGAGTAAGCGTTCAGGTGCTGGTGCTATGACCTTAAAGGCGGAAGATCCTCCCCTGGTTCTAACCACCCTGAATGAAGAGTGGGCGAACAAAATGCAAAACATATCAGAGATGTAGAATTCTAAGAAAGAGGGGGGAAGGGGAAAGTCAAGGCCAAAGAACAAAAGACAAATAAGGGCTACACAAGACGAAAAACCAGAGGCAGCGCTAAGGCGCGAGGGGGATGTGAAAACAACAACAGTTCCACATGAAGGTCCTTGGAATGGAAGAAGGATCGGTAAAGTCGAGAAGCAGAGAGAGGCCAAAGATTATATAAGAGCGCAAGAGGAAGATTTGATTGGCTTGGTGGAAACCAAAGTGAGGAGTGGAAAGGCGGCCAGAATTACCAGATGCTTAGGAAAGGATTGTAGTAAAGCCATTACTGTGGAGAATGAAGCCGGTAACGGCAGAATTTGGCTGATCTGGAATATGTACAAACATCTTATCAGGGAATGCGCATTGACTCATTCTATCTTGATAAAGAGATTTCGAATTCGACGAAATGAAGTACGGAGTGCCCGCTACTCGTTCATCATTCAGACAGATGCGCCTCTCTCCCAGTCGTCCGGGCTCATCGTTCAATCAATCATTCGTACGGGGAATAGAAAGTGGCCGGAGTGGCTTTTATGGGTAGAATGCTCCTCCCGATTCTCCTGATGTAGCTGGTTTTTCCGGCCGGTCGATCCGGCCACTTTGACTGCTGCCAAACCCTTCTTTAATGGGAGGATCTTCATCCCGACCACCAGATCCTTCTTCTTCTAAGTCTTACGCAGCTATAGTGGAAAAAAAACTCTCGTCTGTCACCTTTACAACATAGGCCCCTTCCCTTTTAAAAGCCCGATCTCTCATCAAGGAGAGCCGGGGTGTGTGCTTCACTTATGTTATGATGAGATTCACAGATCAGTAGATCCATTACGCTTTTCTTTGATAGCAAAGTTATCCTCAGGCCATCCTCTGTAGATGAGATTAGACCTCATGTTCGCACTCACTGGATGATGAACAGCGAAGTTCATATTGAATTACTCGATCCAAGACAGTTATTATGAGGTTATCATCACAAGAAGATTTCATTCAAGCTTGGACCAGGGAATCTCTCGTCATTAAGGCTTATTATTTCGTCTCCTTGGTTTGATCTGCGGTTTGAATCTTCTATTGCACCACTTTTGATCTCTCTCCTAAACCTTCCCCTTAATTTCTTTAATCCAGACTACCTTAAATCTATTGCAGGGGTGATAGGTAGGGCTCTGAGATTCGATGGCCCAACGATAGGGTTGGTGTGGCCAGACCACTGCGCAAATATAACGCTCGCGTCTGCGTGGAGATAGATCTCTTAAAGCCTAGGCCAAATCGGATCTGGTTAGGAATGGGTGCAGGAGGCAAATGGCGGAAAATCATCTACGAGAGAGTTCCTAAGTTTTGTTCCCACTGCATGCTTCGAGGCCGCGACAATTAAAGTTGCGGACATCTTCCTCAACCTATGGAAAAAAGAGAAAAAACCAAAAAAGGGTTCAAAAAGCCTTTCACAAAGACCCTTACACAATAGGGCAAGCCTAAAATGAGTAAGGCCAAACTCAAGGCCTCAGATTCTCACGAAAGCCATTGATAATCATCAGAACAACCAGATCGTTATTCAGCCCTCAGATAAAGAGACGTCTACCCACCCAACTTTGGATCCCTCCCCAACGGCAATCAATGAAGTTGAATAAGCACTCCCGGCAGAACAATTGTATTGAGATTTCGAGCACTGATTTGATCGTTCATGATCCTGCTCCATCTGCTCTCAATACATTGATTCATCAATCCACTCATGATGATATCAATGCTAGTAATCTTTCTTTACAGCAGTCCCATTGCCATATCTCTGAGAACAATCATTCCGATTTCGTTCCAAAAGAAGAGACATTGGCGGATATCTCTTCGAAAAAATCCGATTCTGTTTATAGAAATTTAAAGAGATTTATTGCAGTTCTCTCTCTTAATCTTAAATGCATGCATAGAGAAGACTGGGTCCAAAGCATTGCAGGGAGCGCAGGAAGCTAAGGCTCCATGTTCGGTTCTGGTAAAGAGGGCGGGAGGTAGGCTTGGAAGGAAAGTTAGAGTGGGGCTTTTATAACCCACCACGGTTAGGGATGGAGTTCTCACCCCCGGGCAAGAATAGGAGGTCCTACACTCGCTCACAACCGCTTATTTAGTTGATATTGTTGGTTACGTCCCGTGGACTTCGATCAAAAGAGGAAGGACAATGCCCATCATACCATTCGGGGATGTTAGTCAGGCCATTCCAGGAGACAGCAGCGGGCTGGGACTGAAGCTCGCTATGCCGCATTTTGAAATGAACGAGAAAGTGGGGAGAAAGTCTTGAAAAATATTCTTTCCGGACGCGAGCCTCACCCAAGGGGGAAACTCCATTTTATGCTCGCTCTCTTCTGTCATGCGCATCATGGCCGGGTGAGTTGGCCCATTGCGAATTAACCTCAGTGCTTCCAATCAGGTCATGCACTTTTTAAGATGCGGAACCTGGGCTTCAAAATAGGGGAAATTTTTTAGTAGGGGGGGTAAGGAAGGTGCCGAGGTCTTAATAGAAAGGGGTTGATAGTCCCGTCGGCTAGGCTTTTCCGAACTTCCCTTCGCCTTTCTGCCCGTGAAATCCTTTTCTTCCGCTTTTTCCCAACGAGATATCCCCATTCTTTAGTATTGAAGCATATATTAGTTCCAGAGAATCATCCGAACATTCTGAGATACGGTTGTCAAATGGGGGAAGAGGAACGAGAGGCGTCCCTAAGCCTTCCGGCTCACTAGTAGGTGACGAGGGGATTTCTAAAAAAGGGGTAATTTTTTCTGCCGATGCATTCGTTCGGATACATTCTTCCTTCTTCACCTTTTCAACCCACCCATACTAAAAAAGCAAATTTGCCTTCCTGGTAATGAATTGAGCGGCAGCGAGGAGGTCCGGTTCCATAGTGATTTCGTCTGCTTTTGGAACCTGGGGACAAAGAAAGTTACTTCGGAGTTTTGAATTCTCAGAACCTCCTTCGAATTACAGAACTGGAGGGGGTCTCACAGGCATCTCTCTTCGAGCGGCAGTGCAAGCTCGGATGGTGTTAGCGCTGGCAGAAGGTCTGGGATTAGTTTGTACCGGTGTAGGTTCCTGAGTAGTGACTTGTCCCCCTTGATGTTGTGGCATTGGATTAGTATAGATCCCCATATTACTAGCTTCAGTGACATTGGCGGCTTTCAGGTATGCCTTAACTTCGTTCCAATTGATACGATTTTAATCATTCATGTCATAGATGACATCACGCAAAGTGTGACACTCTTCGATGGTATGGCCCGCGTATCGGCGAAATGGACAGATTTTAAAATAGTCGAGACCGGGAGGCCAGGGGAGTGGTTTATCTCTGGGTAGAGAAATGGCTTTCCAGGCCCCCTGGATGGCTTGCTGATTCCGGGTGCTCTGTTGTCTCTGTGCATTCTGCTGTGCTTGAACCGCATTAATTTGATCCGGAGTGATGGTAACCTCTTGAGTTGGCTGCTGGGTTCTTAGGGTATTCTTCGGCCTGCCTTCTCCCCCATTAGAACTTTTCCTGAGGAAAGTGATAGACCCGTCTTTTATACTCCTCTGCATGCGGGCAGCTCGTTCAAACAGTTGAGGGAATGTTCGGAAATCTCCTAGCACCATCGCTTCCTTGATGGGCCCACGCAGGTTGATGTCGGCAAAAATCCTTGAATCTAAGTTTCCCCCCGTATTGGTCTGCTCTACTGCAGCTTGTATCATTGCCTCAATCTCCATCTTTCCGGGAGGCTTCCCCATGGGGACCACAGAGCGATCATAGTATAACTCTTCAATAGGAGATTCATAAGCGAATCGCTTTCGAATCTTTGGAATCGGTTAGCGCCTGTTGAAAAAGTCTTCGCCCTTTCCTGGAATTGAATTAACCAGCTTGGTTAAGTACTCATATCTATATTCATACTTTGGGTGTAGGATCTACTGACCGGAGGGGGTTTTGTCTAATTCTCTGATCCCGGCTACTATTGTGAAATACCGAATCCATCGTCAGATGGCACACCTCTATAGAGAAATCTTTCTTTCGCAACTTGAAGCTATCTTTCCTAAAGACTCAGAGCGGGCTTGGAGTCGAAATTAAGGTTCATAAAAAGAATACAGCTTACCCGCGCGGTACTACTGGGGTTCTCCCTTCGTCCACGAGCAACGGTAATTTGCTTGAGAGAGCTAAGCGAAGCGGGCGAACAAAGGGCCTTTTTCTTTCGTTTATCCCCTTTACTAAAAAAGTGTTTTCTCTGCAACATGGGAAGATGTTTGCCCGGCAGTTGTAGATCCGGTGGGTGCCTTAGCTAAGTAAATTCCAAGAAGAGATTGATACAAAACTATAATAATAATAGGAGATGCCAATTTTCAAGATTTAATGGCTTTAGCCACCCCCGCTGGTCCAGCTGCCCTTGCAAATCCGTATGAAACAAGTAAGTCAACTCATTCAATGGACGCGTATCCCGCCCTAATGAAGACCAAAGCTTTTTTAGGTAGACAATAAGAAACTTTTTTGGTAAAGAGCCCTTTTGCGTTTCGCCGACAAAGGTAGTTTACTTGCTCGACCATAGGGAAAGGCATATTCTCTGCCAAAGCAGTTTTCTCGTTTCGCCGATAAACGAAGAAAGAACAAAAGAACAATGGTATTCATTTTGAAGTCTTTATAGGAAAGAGCGGATTCTCCTTGTATCCAGTACCTGGAAAGGAATTCTGTATGGCTCAGAGGTGCTTAAGGCTGGTCTGAGATGGAGACTTGGAGATGGTTGCAAGGTGAAATTCTGGACTTATATTTTGGTCTTAAGATTGCTTGGAAACTCAATATTCCTAGACTGATTGTGGAATCAGACTCTTCCCTAGTGGTAAATCTGATCCGAGGTCATTGGGAGGATACTCACCCTCTCCATGGTTTACTTTCTGAGTACAGGAGTCTGTTAAATGGGAATTGGGATTGCAGCCTTAATCATGTATACAGAGAATGTAATTGTGCAGCTGATAGGCTTGCCTATTTGGGTCATGGCTGGAATCTGGGCTTGCATGAGTTAGAGACCCCTCCTGAAGATGTTTTGATTAGTTTAGAAGAGGACAAGATGGGCCTGGCTAGGCCAAGAATGATTGTTAGCTAGTTTGTTTCTTTTTGTGATTCGCCGACATAGCAGTTAACGATTCGCCGACTCTTTTCTCGGTTCGCCGACAATGATAGGGGTTTTTCGATTCGCCGGCATTCCGCTATTCGCCGGTATAATGAAGACCCCAAATTCTTGTTTTTGATTCTCCAAAGTAAAATTAAATATGTAAGCGGATTGGTGTGGAACTAGATCCTCTGTTAGAGTTACAGTTGTTGTGTAGCCGGGTTCACCCCCAATGATACGAAGGGCTAGCTTTGCTACCCGAAAAGGCTACTTGCTTGCGGGACCCTTTCGTTTTCGAGTTTGCCCATACTTTTTGTTTGAACAGATATTATGTTAGTGTTCCGTCTTAGGTCGAAAAGAAAAAAGAATTGCGTAAATAACTCGTCAGAGTCACGATCTACTAAAAGGCAAGTAGCTTGATTGGTTCGAATCCAATTCGTGAGATGGTTTCTTTTCTTCTTTTTTTCCGGTATGCCGCTCCGCGAACAAGGAGCTAATGAACATAAATCCAACCTAGTATCATGAATATCCTTCGCCCGTTATCTCCTCATCTTCCTATTTATAAGCCACAGCTCACTTCGACGTTTCCAATTTCCCATAGAATCTCCGGGGCTTTCCTAGTCACTATAGTTTTGTTTTTTTATCTTCTTTGTCTGAAAATAGGTTTGATTTGCTTCACCTATGAGAATTTCTACCAATTCCTCTTTTATTCATCAAAGCTCATCCCCATCTCCGTCGAGATTACTGCTTTAGCCCTGTCCTATCATCTGTATAATGGGGTTCGTCATTTATTGACGGATTTTTCGGGATTTATCTTTCTTAGAATTGGAAAAAGATTGAAATGACTGTTCAAAATTTCACCTATACCTTTGAGATTCAAATAATTTATATTTTCTTATGAAATGTTTAGTTTATTATTATAAGCGTTGATAGCTCTCTTCTTTAAGGCTTATTCCGTAGAAGCTAACATCAGGCTATTGGCGTTTTATCCGCATCTTCCCGACCAAGACCCGGAAGGGGTTCGCTTTGTTTGGGATGAACTCGCAAAGACTCGACCCTCGTAGAGTTGCGTCTTTTATAAGACTCGAGTTTCTCAGTGGAACTAAAAAAAAGAGTTTGAGCTCTTTTGGCTTACTTTTAGCCACGCGGGGCGGCTATCCACATGTGTCCCAAGGTGACGTCCATTTTTTGGTAATGGGTATACTCGAGAGATAAGTTTGGAATTCGACCTCTCCGCGGGTCATGGACTCCTTTTTTGTTTAGGATCCCCTTTCTACATTCAATCATTTATTGAGCCTGGTGTGGAATCACCATCATTACACATTCATTGTTGGTCTGGCTGCTGGTCTAGCGATCCCTCCTAGCCGCCGCCGAGAGTGTGCTGCCTGCCTGTTGAAGACCTTAACGTAAGTAACTCAGTGCTCCATACGGGGGAAATGAAAGCAGAATTCGTTCGGATCCTCCCACATGTTCAATCTTTTTTTAGCGGTTTCCCCAGAGATCTTTATCATTAATGCAACCTTCATTTTGCTCATTCATGGAGTTGTATTTAGTACCTCTAAGAAATATGATTATCCACCGTTAGTCAGTAATGTGGGTTGGCTTGGATTACTTAGTGTTGCGCGCCTAGGAGGGCAGCGCGCTTTGGGATGCGGAGGAGCTATTATCGCCCAGCCCCCTAACCTAATGCGGCACCGGGTTCGGACCGCAGGGAACCGTAGCATGGGGGGGGGCGTCTAATCCTTTTGCCGCCGCAAGGCTGGCTAATCGTACGCAGCAGGCTTGAAGACCCCTGGTTCTGGAAGGCACATGAGTCCGAACGCTATGTTGAATGTGCGATCGACACTACACTACGTAGGTACCTGTGCAGGTGAGGCGTCGGTCGGTCCTAGAAACGGCGGCAGCGGCGCGAGGAGTTAACGACCGGACGTGCTGCAACCTAGGGATCACCAGGCAGCTCTTTCGCTCTATAGGGATCGGGGGGGCATAGCACAATTCTTCTTGGAGGAGGGTTGGTTTGCCCGGGTGACTGATCCTGCCATAATGTACTCCTACCTATAGCACCGGCAACCGAAGTCAAGCATATATACGGCGATCTTCATGCGTGAATAGCCGGGAGGAAAGAAAGGGCGGTAGATGATAATGATAAAGGGCGTCGCGTCCGGACGGGCGGGCGGAATGGATGCGCGAAAGGTGCCATGCCATGGAGTGAGGAATATCCCGAGTCTCATGTAAGACAACTAAATGCACCTCGAGGTGCTGCCGAGGAACTGGGGTCGAGCACAGGATAGGCAATAGAGCGAGCCTATTCGTTATGGGGAATTTTTGCTCCGGGCCGAATAGAGCTTACCTCCGGCACCTGGCTTTCTCCGGCGCATATTAGCTTAGCTGCGCTTAATAGGCCGGTTTGGCTTCCTCTCTGGCGGCTTCCTTACCTTACCCACGCTACACTCCCACTCCAAGCTACGCCTGCTGAGCAAGATGCATTGCGATTTCCTCTTCTGTGGACGCACCGGAATATGATCCGAGACGGGAAGAGAAAGACTTTTTTCTCCGGCGGGCTTTCTCTCGTAAAGCCAAAGATGCCCCAAAACAAGGTACAACTGTTGGGAAGGGGACATGATCAATAGAACCTGGCTGGATCCGGGCTGGGATAGTGGCGCCCATTCCTAACCAGTTTCGAAAAGGTTCGTTCATGCTGGAGGGAGCATCCCTACTTAGTAATCGGTCCGCTAGTTCACGCAAATCCGAAGAAGTTATCACGGACGAGCCACATGCAGGGAAACTTGCACGTGTGGTTCTGGCCGGGCTTTCCTGAGGTAT